TATGGATAAATGGAAGGATGAGAGAAAGAAAAAGAATATTGATGATATAGAATTCCAATATGTAAGGTCTATGAGTCATCTCAGAAAAAATCTGCGTAATAAAGCATCAATACGGATTCATCATTAAATGAATCTGCTCGTCGAACAAAAAATAAAGAGCTTCGAGCCAATTAAAGACTAAGAATATTGACTCAAGAACTAATAGCTCCGTTGTAGAATTAAGACCTAACCATTAAGTAAGAAGCGATGGGAACGATGGAACCTGTGAATTCAAAAGATTTTAGTGAAAATGAATTCGAATGATTCATTGATCGGGATGGCGGAACCGGCCAGAGACCAATTCATCTATTCGGAAAAGTTATGAACTAATGATAGAACTGAAATAGAAATTGAAAGAGTAAATATTCGCCCGCGAAAACTTTATTTTCTTGGATTGCTAAGATTGCTAAAATTGGGTCAATCCAATACGATAAGGAGTAAAACAAAAGAAAGATTTGTTTTAACATTCTAAAATAGATAAATATAAGAAAAAAAGAGTTATTGAATATATTTAGATTTAGTTATCTATACAAACAAGATATACAAATGAATAATAGATTTTATCTCTATTAAATGAAATCAATGATTCAGTATATTACTTATTAAAATGAAATACATGTATATCTTAATTCAAATTATATTCTATCTGAATAGAATTCAAAATCTTTAATTTGAATTGATTTTATTCGCGAGGAGCTGGATGAGAAGAAACTCTCACGTCCGGTTCTGTAGTAGAGATGGAATTCAAAACAAACCATCAACTATAACCCCAAAAGAACCAGATTCCGTAAACAACATAGAGGAAGAATGAAGGGAATATCTTATCGAGGTAATACTATTTGTTTTGGTAAATACGCTCTTCAGGCACTTGAACCCGCTTGGATCACATCTAGACAAATAGAAGCAGGTCGACGAGCAATGACACGAAATGCACGTCGCGGTGGAAAAATATGGGTCCGTATATTTCCAGATAAACCAGTTACAGTAAGGCCCGCAGAGACACGTATGGGTTCAGGTAAAGGCTCTCCCGAATATTGGGTAGCTGTTGTTAAACCAGGTCGAATCCTTTATGAAATGGGTGGAGTAACAGAAAATATAGCCAGAAGGGCTATTTCAATAGCAGCGTCCAAAATGCCTATACGAGCTCAATTCATCATTTCGGGATAAAAAAGAAATAGGCCTTAAAAATAGCGGGTGCAGGTTTCTTTTTTTGAACAAAAAATATTTCTTTTTTTCTTCGACCTTTGTATTGTAAAATGTATTGTAAAAAACAGATAAAAAAAAAAAAAAATGATATGATTCAACCTCAGACCCATTTGAATGTAGCAGATAACAGCGGGGCTCGAGAATTGATGTGTATTCGAATCATAGGAGCTAGCAATCGTCGATATGCTCATATTGGTGACGTTATTGTTGCTGTGATCAAAGACGCAGTTCCAAACATGCCTCTAGAAAGATCAGAAGTGGTCAGAGCTGTAATTGTCCGTACTTGTAAAGAACTTAAACGTGACAACGGTATGATAATACGATATGATGACAATGCTGCAGTTGTGATTGATCAAGAAGGAAATCCAAAAGGAACTCGAGTTTTTGGTGCGATTGCCCGAGAATTGAGACAGTTCAATTTTACGAAAATAGTTTCATTAGCTCCCGAGGTATTATAAAATGAGACTACAATATGGTTATGGGTTATAGTAGGGTATTTAAAAGAAATAGATTCAGATTAATTTAGTAGATTTTGTCTCACGTATATACCTTTCAAACTTCATATTCATAAACCAATACGTAAAAAAAAAAAAAAAAAAAAAAAAAAAAAAAAAAAAGTAAAACATGTTGATTATATCCAAATTTGGAGGCACCAATCATTTTAATTAATCATGAGTAGTGATACTATTGCTGACATAATAACCTCTATACGAAATGCCGATATGTATAGAAAAAGCGTGGTTCGAGTAGCATCTACTAATATCAGCCAAAGTATTGTGAAAATACTTTTACGAGAGGGTTTTATCGAAAACGTGAGAAAACATCGAGAAAATAACAAAGATTTTTTGGTTTTAACCCTACGACATAGAAGGAATAGGAAAAGGACTTATCGAAATCTTTTAAATTTAAAACGGATCAGTCGGCCGGGTCTACGAATCTATTCTAACTATCAAAGAATTCCTAGAATTTTAGGCGGGATGGGGGTTGTCATTCTTTCTACCTCTCGGGGTATAATGACAGACCGAGAGGCTCGACTAGAAAGAATAGGCGGAGAAATTTTGTGTTATATATGGTAATCTTTCTAATATCCGAATTGAATAGGAAACTTCTTTTTTGTGAAAAAGAAAAGAGAAGGGGTGGGTTGTCTAATTCTAATACGGTTCTTCCTCCACTAGTTGATACTTCAAGGAGGTTTTACCTGGAATGAAAGAACAAAAATGGATTCATGAAGGTTTAATTACGGAATCGCTTCCCA